AATGATCGATACGAAAATGGATCGAGTCATCTGTTCCTTTATCCAAGAAAAGATATTTCTATTTTGCATGGTCCAATCATTGATCCCGAAAATTTCTACAATAAATTGGGGTAGGTTGCTTGTAGAGTTCCCTATCCACGATTCTGCGATTTGACTGGAATCCAGGAGTCGTTTCCTGGATGGGTAGAAATATAAAGAATGAGTAATATTTTTACTGGTTTGTTTATGTACTTATGTACGAAGTATAAGTAAAAACCATTATGATTCGATTCATTTCAGTAGATCATTTTTTAGTCATTTATTGAATGATAAATGACTACAAGTGACGGAGATACACGATTTAAATAACGGAAGATTAAATATTTAAAAATTGTATCTAGAATAACTGGAAAGGTGGAAACAAGACCGGATATAATTTGATTATTATGAGAAAATCCAAAATCCTTGTAGACAGAACCGATCATTAGTTCCCAACCATGAGGCGAGTGGAATCCAATACATAAATCAGTTAATAAAAGAATACAAAAAGCTTTTATTGTATCACTTAAGTTATATATAAATTCACGAACCCAATAATTTAAAATAACAAGTTGTTCATTACCCAGAATATAAAAAACGCTTAGAATAGCGAAACTTATTATATTTGTCAAAAAGTTTAAAATGGTATGGATATGGCCCTCGTTGTACATTTTGACCAATTGTATCGTTTCTTTGTGTATTCCTATGCGAAGTTTTTGTATATGTGTATCCGGGGACTCCTTTATCATTTCATCCAAAAAGAGGAGTTCTTCTAATTCTATGAATTTTTCTAGGGCGCTTTTTTCTTGAATATCATTCAAAAAAACTTCGGATTGCTCTGCATTCCACCAATGAATAACCAAAGATTCCATACTTTTTTTAAATGAGAAAGAAATCGACCAGGACAAAAAGACTATAGATGTAAGGTATAGAAGGGGGTTAAATGCTTTTTTTTTTTGCATTTTTAATCTGTGAATTTTTAACGAAACCACTTCATTCCTCGACTCTATCCAATCTGTCATATTTCCATGAAACATGAGTTATATAACACGGCATTGAATCCATAGACCTATTCCCCCTTATTTAATTGATTGGTTAGTCCTTGGATCTGGAAACAATTTTGTTTTATTATTTCTTCATTCGAAGCAATTACATCCTTTCGATAAATACCCGAATGAGCCACCCCCTTTTTTTCGGATTTCAAGGTAAAAGAACCCCCTTGGATCAATTCATTTCAAAATACCTCAATGGGCACGCGCAAAAAATAGGCCAATTCCGCAGCCTTTTGTTCAATTTCTCGTGGAGTCAAATTCTGATCAGTACGAGTTAAGGGAACAGCACCCTGGCCTCTGATTTCCATATAAAGTATACGCCGAGGATAAATACCCTCTTTAACCTCTATTCTAATCGACTGAATATCCCTCATAAGGAATCGAAGAAAGATGCGACGATTTCTTCCAGGAAATCCCCAACGAAAAATACAAACTATTCCCTTTTTTCTATCGAATCTATCATAACCACTACCTACATTCCACGAAATTGTGCACCACAAATAGGAGCTAATAAACAGACCCGCGATTCCATAAAAAGACATCACGATCCCTTGTGGGAAAAAAAGGATTTGCTGAGAAGGAAATAAAGATATCAAATTCCTGCCAAGGTAACTAGAAGTTCCAACTAATAAGAATCCCGTTGAACCTAAAAAAAGGATACAGGCCCAAAAGAAATTACTTGCTTTTCGAGACCCTGTTATAAGTTCTATCCACACACGTTCTGATCGCCAGTTCATACTCGATCCAGTTGTTTCATTTTATTTAAATTGAGATAATAACCCAAATGAATTTAACTTTATTTTTTTTGTTCCCGAAGTAACTCTCATCAACTAGTACTCTTATTATGATATGAACCATTAGGAGTAATTCATCGAATCAGTTAGATATAAAATCCATTCATACGATCCTGGATATCTACTACATATATATATTTTTTTGTACTTTCCATTTCATATATCTGCCGGCTTATTTAAGAATAGATAGAATCTTTTTATTTATCCATATATCATGTCATGATGTTTCCGCGTGGATAACAGCTCTTTTATTTGTGTTGGGAAGAATACACATGTTGTAGACTATGTCCACTAAATAAATAGATATCTATAGTCTGAGTATAATCCAAGCCCGAGTATTGAAAAAAAAAAGATGGACGAGATTGGGACTAGACAATTTTGTTTTTTTGAACATGAAGAGATAGAGAAGCCATTGCAATTGCTGGAAATACTAGACCCACTAAAGGCACAAAAAAGGAGGGTAAGTTGAAAGTTGTCATAGAATGGATACCTCAATTTAATATTTGTACCTGTTATAAAGATATCTTATGATAAGTATTAAGTATATCTATTATCATAATAATAGGTATAGGTACAAGAAATGTAGAACTAAATAAGTGTACCTATTTACCTTTTTAAAGTATATAAATTTATTATTGTTCTTTTATACTTATACTTCGAATCGAATTTTTATACTTCGAATAAATAGAAAAAAGTTTCTTACAAGTAAATTATCAAAGGGTTCGAAAGAATCCGATCCGACAAAGATTTCTATTAAAATGAAAAAATGGAAATTCTCATGTAATATGTAATATATAAAATAAATGCAAGATTCCTATTCTATGATTTTATTTGATTTTTATTTTCTATATTTTATTTTGCATTCTTTTCAATTCAATATTTAGAAATAATATATATTAAGAGCATTCATTTTTTTTTATTATAATAGAATATTTATTTATATATATATTTATTTATATATAAATATATAATAAATAATAATTTAGGGTAAGAATTCACCTTTTTATCTTATCCTGTTGATACAGTTCTCCCAATTACTAATTGATTACTAATTATATAGGTTAAGTGTTGGAAATAAAAAAGATATGTAGGAAATAAGATTAGTAACAACTTCAAATCCGTTATCCAATTAGATGTTATGACCTCAAGTAAAACTTCACGTTTTGATTATTCTATATATATAGAAATAGAATAAAATTAAGAGAATGATCTACTTGATGAAATTTTTATTTAATGGAAAGAAACCGTGAAGCTGAAATAACTCACTCAGAACACCCTTTAAAAGATTACGTGGTACAATTAGGTCGAATAAGCCCTTTTGGAATAGGTACTCAGCTTCTTGTGAACCATCTGGTACTGTCTTATTCAATGTTTGTTCAATTACTCTTTTACCCGCAAATGCAATGTAGGCATTAGGTTCGGCAATAATAATATCTCCTAACATACCAAAACTGGCGGTTACTCCACCAGTTGTAGGAGATGTAAGGATTGATACGTAGAATAACTTTTTATTTGATTGATAATCATATGAAGCTGAAGATATTTTAGCCATTTGCATCAAGCTCAAGCTCCCTTCTTGCATGCGCGCTCCCCCGGAAGCACACACTATAATAAGAGGGAGAAATCCATTTGTAGCATATTCGATCAAACGAGTTATTTTCTCGCCTACTACGGATCCCATACTGCCTCCCATAAACTGAAAATCCATAACCCCAATTGCTATGGAAATACCGTTTAATTGACCTATTCCTGTTTGAACAGCCTCAGTTAACCCTGTCTTTTTTTGATAAGAATCAATACGATCTTTATAAGGTTCCTCCTCTGAATGAAATTCAATGGGATCCACGGAAACCATATCCTCATCCATAGCATCCCAAGTGCCTGGATCAATCAAAATTTCGATTCTTTCTGAACTACTCATTTTCAAATGATATCCACATTGTTCACAAATATGAAGTTTTAATCGAAAAAATTTCTTATAATTTAATCCATAACAATTTTCGCATTGAACCCACAAATGACTGTATTTTGGACTTATATCGAAATTCTTAAATTTTCCTATCATATCGAAAGTACTTCCATTTGCGCTAGTTTGTATACTGAAACTCTCGCTGTCAGTACTATTTACACCACCTCCACTACAAACATAATTAGAAATGTAACTCTTACTGTAATTGTCACTACTGCTTGAAATGTAACTATCAATATGTATTTCAGAACGAAGATAATTCTCAATGCAACTAGTAATGTAATTATTCCAACTATATTGAGTATCATACATGGAACGATCATAGTAGTGATTGTCACTTTTAGATCCATCATTCGGATAACTATAATTTAAATTTAGGTAACTAGAAAAAAAACTTTCCAATTCACTCAGAAAAGAACGATCGCCTTCAATTTCAATCTCAAAAATCTTATTTTCAATATCAAAATATATTGAATAATTTTTACCATTACTATCCCTAACTAAAAAAGTGTCATCAGAGATCAAACTCCGAATGTTGCTAACACCTACTAAATGATCAATATTACTGGAGTTATCACTATCAACCCAACCGCGAATCATATTATTTATAGCAAGGTCTTCACCCCCATTGGTATTCCCAATGGAACCCGTACCTTTTAGTGATTTACTTAGACCACACTGGTGCTCTAACTCCTCCTTAGACAACATCGAATTGAAACGCCATTTTTCCATAGAGCCCTACTGCCCCCTATTTGAATGAAAATACAATATACGAATAGTCATTCGGTGAATAATCATTTGAATATTTCCTCTCGGAATAAGCAAGCATATAGATCCAACCACTAGGATCATTAACTAATAACGAGTTAAGTATTTAAAGAAATGATTCAATTGTGCAAACGAGGGCATCGCTTAACTATAGATGATGGCACCCCCTCTCCAATTCTAAATATAAAGAGAGGTTTCTCCCATGTCGTGTACAATTTGTCATCGAAAAAATCAATAGTTTTTCTTTCTTACTAAGTTCTAAGTTAAGAATTCTATCCATTTTCATAAAATTTCGTACAAAAAAAAGAAAAAGTTTCGAGTGCATGCAACACGGAACGAAAAGGACAATATACGGGGTGGGTAGGGAGCGTTGCGCTCCTTGGCTTGATCCATAACTAT